GGGTAATGGGTATACTTTAAACATTCCATTAGTTATGTATCAACGTTCCAACAAAAATACTTGTATGCATCAAAAAGCCCAGATTCAGGAGGGTAAATGCATTAAAAAGGGACAAATTTTAGCGGACGGTGCCGCCACGGTTGGGGGCGAACTCGCTTTGGGAAAAAACGTATTAGTAGCTTATATGCCGTGGGAGGGTTACAATTTTGAAGATGCTGTACTCATTAGTGAGCGTCTTGTATATGGAGATATTTATACTTCTTTTCACATACGAAAATATGAAATTCAGACTCATGTGACAAGTCAAGGTCCCGAAAGGTTAACTAACGAAATACCACATTTAGAAGCCCATTTACTCCGTAATTTAGAAAAAAACGGAATTGTGATGCTGGGAGCATGGGTAGAGACAGGCGATATTTTGGTAGGTAAATTAACACCTCAGATGGCAAAAGAATCCTCCTATGCCCCGGAAGATAGATTATTACGAGCTATACTTGGCATTCAGGTATCTACTTCAAAGGAAACTTGTCTAAAACTACCTATAGGTGGTAGGGGTCGAGTTATTGATGTAAGATGGATTCAGAAAAGGGGGGGTTCTAGTTCTAATCCGGAAACGATTCGTGTATATATTTTACAGAAACGAGAAATAAAAGTAGGTGATAAAGTCGCTGGAAGACATGGAAATAAGGGTATCGTTTCCAAAATTTTACCTAGACAAGATATGCCTTATTTGCAAGACGGAAGACCTGTTGATATGGTCTTTAACCCCTTAGGAGTCCCTTCACGAATGAATGTCGGGCAAATTTTTGAATGTTCACTCGGATTGGCAGGGGGTTTGCTAGGCAGACATTATCGAATAGCACCATTTGATGAGAGATATGAACAAGAGGCTTCGCGAAAACTGGTGTTTTCTGAATTATATGAGGCCAGTAAGCAAACAGCCAATCCCTGGGTATTTGAACCCGAGTATCCGGGAAAAAGCAGAATATTTGATGGAAGAACAGGAGATCCTTTTGAACAGCCTGTTATAATCGGAAATCCTTATATCTTGAAATTAATCCATCAAGTTGATGATAAAATCCACGGACGTTCTAGTGGACATTATGCACTTGTTACACAACAACCCCTTAGAGGAAGGGCCAAGCAGGGGGGGCAGCGGGTAGGAGAAATGGAGGTTTGGGCTCTCGAAGGATTTGGTGTTGCTCATATTTTACAAGAGATGCTTACTTATAAATCTGATCATATTAGAGCCCGCCAAGAGGTACTTGGTACTACGATCATTGGAGGGACAATACCTAACCCCGAGGATGCTCCAGAATCCTTTCGATTGCTCGTTCGAGAACTACGATCTTTGGCTCTGGAACTGAATCATTTCCTTGTATCTGAGAAGAACTTGCAGATTAATAGGATGGAAGCTTAATCGGAATGAATTCAAATTTTTCTTCTATGATAGATCAGTATAAACATCAGCAACTCCGAATTGGATTAGTTTCTCCCCAACAAATAAGTGCTTGGGCCACGAAAATCCTACCGAACGGAGAGATGGTTGGAGAGGTCACAAAACCCTATACTTTTCATTACAAAACCAATAAACCGGAAAAAGATGGATTATTTTGTGAAAGAATTTTTGGGCCTATAAAAAGCGGAATTTGTGCTTGTGGAAATTATCGAGTAATCGGAGATGAAAAAGAAGAACCAAAATTTTGTGAACAGTGCGGAGTCGAATTTGTTGATTCTCGAATACGAAGGTATCAAATGGGCTACATAAAATTGGCGTGCCCAGTAACTCACGTGTGGTATTTGAAGCGCCTTCCTAGTTATATTGCGAATTTTTTAGATAAACCTCTTAAAGAATTAGAGGGCCTAGTATACTGCGATGTGTGATTTGATCGAAATTTTGATTTTACAGATTCGAACTGAGAAACTGTTATCCCATTCCATCTAATTGGGATGCCCCGGCTCTGACGTGTCTCTTGCTAGGAGTAACATGAAGCTCAGAATTGTGGGTGTATTCAATACTCCCAAATAAAGGGGGAATTGATCCATGGTCGATTTCGTAACAAGTAAATTTGAATTTCTAGTTGTACCTCGTAAAAAAAGACTTCTTTTGTTTAACCACTCTCCGTCGTTTAGAAATAAATGAGTTTCGCGCAAGCAAATAGCAAATATGTCATGGTTACAAGAGTCTATCCATCGCATATAGGCTTTAAGGGCGTCGTGGTATAACCGTCGAGGTGAAGTCGTGACCTAAAAGATCGAACGGAACGATACTTAGACAAGTAAATCCTTTATCTTATATCTTATGAATTCCAAGGCATTTTCCTTGAAGGGGATTCATCGTTCGAAGGGAAGTAGACTACTCAAGAATTGCACATTTCATTTTGACTTGAATAAAGAATTCAAAAAAGAAAAGGAAGAATGAATTAATGAAATGTTGCTTGGTCTTCCGCGTGAACTTGAGTAAGGAGTAGATTCTTTGTTTTGCTTTGAGGATTTGACA